TTATGGATAGGCCTAAAAAAGGCTTCATTGCTATTCCCGAATTTGGAAAAGATAATATCTATTTTGTATGAGCAGAAACAAAAAGATGAATCAAAAGAGTTCTGCACCATGAACTTTGTACCGCGCACATCACTTAGACAGACCTCGGAAAGTAACGTAAGCAAGAGTGAAGAAATAGAATAAATATAAAAGAAAAAGCGAAATTCCGAAATAAAAAGGGATTGAATTTTATTTGTACTGTGTCTGAAATGCATCCTGTCTATTCCTATCCTTCAACCCCTCTATACTTTTTTTAAGTTTTTTTAAAACTTTTTTATTTTTTTTTGATATATATATATATGAAGACTTAGCACTCTTTTTGAGTGAGAGAAAGCACAATATGAACAAACAAGAAAGAAAAAAGAAACAAAAAAAAGGGAACATAATCCCACTTTAGTTCTTTACCATAACCATACATATATTTTTTACCCATCTCTAAAAATGGAGGTATATATCTATACGCTAGATGAATAAGTATGTATCATGCTCTTGACTATTAACGAATATATATCTCGATCTGTCTCGATTAATTTGTATGAATATCTATCCGATATATTATTCATGTGTCAGGAACCAGATTTGAACTGGTGACACGAGGATTTTCAGTCCTCTGCTCTACCAACTGAGCTATCCCGACCATTTCCCGTGCATTATCCTAGTAGAGTACTTGTATCTATGTCAATTAAAGGGACTAAATCTAAATAAAGTAAAGTATTAAATAAATTTTATCTAATAAATGTAAGGATAATGATATGGAATGTGAATGATTCAATAATAGAGATTCCTTGCCCATATATGTTCATTTGTACAGGTATCGTATCTATCCAAATTGGGATAAGATCCAAAGATTTCTCTTCGGATCCGTTTGTGAAAGAGTAGAGTGAATGAGAAAGAAAGATAGTGAATTTTGTTTGAACCACTGATGAAAAAAAGAGGATAAATAGTTAGGAAGTAAAATGGACTTTTTGTTGGGGATAGAGGGACTTGAACCCTCACGATTTCTAAAGTCGACGGATTTTCCTCTTACTATAAATTTCATTGTTGTCGGTATTGACATGTAGAACGGGACTCTCTCTTTATTCTCGTCCGATTAATCAGTTTTTCAAAAGATCTATCAAACTCTGGAATGAATGATTTGATCACTGAATATTCGATTCTTCCTTCAATTTCGATTGGAATGGATTCACAATAACTCTGAATTTTTTCTTTCATTATATATTCGATAGATTCGGGTCGTGATTAATCGTTTGATATGTTAGTATGTATACGTACGTATTAGATATATTATATAAGGCCGTCCTTTCTGTAATTTTGATAGAGGAATTCCAGCTACCAACACAACGTAGTCAACTCCATTCGTTAGAACAGCTTCCATTGAGTCTCTGCACCTATCCTTTTTTTATTCTAGTTTTATAAACCCTTGTTTTCTCAAAATAAAGATTTGGCTCAGGATTGCCCATTTTTAATTCCAGGGTTTCTCTGAATTTGGAAGTTACCACTTAGTAGGTTTCCATACCAAGGCTCAATCCAATCAAGTCCGTAGCGTCTACCAATTTCGCCATATCCCCTTTTGATTTGAGACCAAGATCCAGTTGGAATTCCACCCATCTCTTTCATTTATTTTGGAACCGTTGAATTCATTAGATAATGATTCCCATATCGAAAAAGTGTATGCTGCTATTTGATTTTTTTGGCGATCCTCTATCAGTTTATTTCTATTGGATAAACCTTGTTTCAATCAGAAATGATTCTATCATTGATGTATCCGCAATTCAATATGGATAGATATATCCCATATATATATATGTTTCTCCCTCCCTTTCTTTTTTACAGTGCGATTTGGAATACTGGAACGGTCGATATTCATTCTTCTTTTTTTTTTTTCGTCCTATCTCTTCCTTTTCCGAATGAAACCAGAAGAATGTCTCATTCTAATTTGGATTGTATCTTTATCCTTATCTTATCTTTTCTTAGGACCGATCCGCTCGCTATACGCTATAATTATTGCTATAACTGCTTTACTTTAAGAAATAAATAAATTTTATATTAAGAAATAATTAGATTTTTTATAATATAATCATAATTTATAATTTTAAATTCTCATTAATGAATATATATATATACATATTCATACATATATATACATATTAAAAAATATAAATATAATGTATAAATATATAAATAAAATGTATAAAATGCATAAAAAAAGAATAGAATGTATAAATAATAATTAATGTAATTAATATGATATAATGAAAATTCTACTAATTAGTCATATACTAATTAGTCATATATTTCTATTAGAAAAATATCTATTAGAAAAATAGAATTCTATTAATTCTATTTAGTCATATCTAGTTCTATATTATTAGTTATAACTAATATAACTAATAATATTATAATAATAATAATATTATATAANNATAATATTAGATATAACTAATATATCTAATGATATATA